TTTTGACAGGCATTCGCCGCACTAGGTCGTGTGAACCAAAAACCTATTAATAGATAAGAACACATTCCAACTAATTCCCAAAAAATATAAATTTGTATCAAATTAGAACTAGTAACTAATCCCAACATTGAAGTATTGGAAAAACTCATATAAGCAAAAAATCTCAAATATCCTTGATCATGAGACATATAATTGTCACTATAAATAAGAACCATAATTCCAACAGTAGTGATTAATATTGACATAATAGAAGTAAGTGGATCAACCAAGCAGCCAAATTCTAAAGAAAAATCATTATTGATGGTCCAAGACCATACATATTGATAGACCGAATTCTTATTTATTTGCTGAATAGAAAAATAGGCTGCAAAAACCATAACTATACTTAACAATAAAACACTAGGAAAAGCCCACATACGACGAAGATTTTTTGTTGCCGTTGGAAAAAGTAGAAGTCCTGCTCCAATTAACATAGGAACTGGAAGTGGAATGAAAGGTAGAATCCATGAATATTGATATATATATTCCATAAAAAAAGAAATAAACGAATTTATCTTAATTAATTAATTGTTTCTGATTCACCGGTTCTTAGTTCTTTTCTTTTGAAAGGGGTTCGGTTAATAAAAAAAAATTAAGATATATAAAATAAAACTTAAATAGAATTTTTTAGCCTTAATTATTCTGAATCTTTGTAAACTACTTCAAATATTAAAAATCAAGAGGCTAGAATTGGTGATACGTATTTTTATTAATGTTGAACTGTTAATATAAAATTTTTTAGTAAAATTTTATGAAGATCTAAAAAATTTCAATTTTCATTCTAATTATTACGTATTACAATAATTTATTTATATCTATAGAGCAAGGAAAAATAATTAGACCAAACATTATTTGATATGAATCATACATAAAGTCCATAACTTGACCCATAAAAAATAGTTATTGTAATTAGGTTATTCAGCATCATTAAGCCATTTGTTTTATAACAAATTTTATTCTCTTCTATTACAATAAAAGCTATTTCTCGGAAATACTAGGATATCCACCACTTTATTTTACGTAAAAAAAAAAGGGGCAAATAAAATGCATTTTATAAATTAAAAATATAAAATTATGTATTTTGTAGACTTTAACAGATTAACTACTAGTCTAATTCGAATTAGAGAATAATAAAATGGCTGTACTCTTTCTTCGAGCTTGACCAATTAAATAAATTAATATAATAGAAAATAAAATTCTTTAAGTTTTTAAAATTAAGCGAGATAGGGATAGGGGTTGGGTTATTAAACTTTTTTATTTAGTTTTTTACATGTATAAATGTAACACGACGAAAATATAGAGAAAGCGTAATGCACAATCTTATCTTTTTTGTTTGTATTGTATTTTTTCATTTTATCGACTTCAATCTATTTGGCATAGTAGATCTTATTGTTCTTAGTAATATTTTAGGCGATTTTTTCACCCCTTTTTATTTTATGAAGGTAGTATAATTTAAAGAATAAATAGATAGAGAATAGTAAAGAACAATGGATTTTAAACAATAGATGTCTTTCACATCCAACTGAAGAACCTATTATAATTTTTTAATGGCAGTTCCAAAAAAACGCACCTCTATTTCAAAAAAACGTATTCGTAAAAATATTTGGAAAAGGAAGGGATATCGGGCAGCATTGAAAGCTTTTTCATTAGCGAAATCTCTTTCTACCGGGAGTTCGAAAAGTTTTTTTTGTGTAACAAATAAATAATCCTAATCAAACAATATAATAAATAATCTGACTCGGTCTAATTATAAAAGTAATCTAATTTTTTTTTTTATTTATTTACTTTAATTTGAAGACATCTTTTTGCTTTCGTTTCTAATATAGATAATAATTCTTTTGTCTACTGAATTCGAAAAATGAATGGTACTTAAAAAAAGGATATACGCAAGCACAAGATTTCACCTTTCGTTTTAGTATGTTTTATCATTTTCAGGATGGGGATTATAACTTTCCCCATCGACTTGACTCACTAATAAAAAGAAATTTCTTTTTAGTTGTATTTTTTTTTTATAACGAAGAGAAGAGGTCTTTGAAACTAAACTTTTTTATTAAGGTTAAAATGTGTTTTATAATCTTCTAAACCATTATTTTTCGAAATTATTATCACTATAATAGACTCCTTAACCCAATTAAATTTATAAAAGTCCTTTTTACATTTTTAGGTCATTACATTATATGGCGAATGTACAAATTTTTAGTGATCTATTTTATATCCTATGTTTCGATTGTAAGATCGATTAAGATATAATTTAAAATTTATAAAGTATTTTTAAAGTAGGGTACAATTTCTATCGAAATTTTCTTTATATGATTGATACACCTATACTAATACCTAACTTAATTGGTTTGTTAAATTTTAACACAAATTCTCTACACAACGAAAATCCCTAACGATTAATACAAAACTAACAATGCAAATATTTACATAAATATCTTGAGTGGATCACTGAAATCATGTTAAAATTTTCTTTTTTCTTCATCAAAAAAAGAAATTTATTATGTTAGATTAAAAATGCAAACGAGACAGAACATTGTTTTTAGTTCTATCCATGGATTGAAGTAAAAATTATTTAGTTACAACTGTTACATTTGAGTTTGAGGAGAGCAGAAAGTAATAACCTCCGACAAACCACATTGTTAGTTCAGTTAAATAAAATTTACATTTTAAAATAAGAAATTAACGAAAAAATCTCTAATTTTTAAACAAGTTTTTATTCATCAATTTGAATGGTTTCCTAAAAAAAATATTGTATTGAAGAAACTCCTTCAATCTCGACGATTGGATAAAAATAAGTTATTATGATTTCGAATAAGCCGCTATGGTGAAATCGGTAGACACGCTGCTCTTAGGAAGCAGTGCTAGAGCATCTCGGTTCGAGTCCGAGTGGCGGCATGGCATCTTCTAAAGGAGTAAGTGCTATAATTAATTCAATTCCCGATTTCAATTCCTATAATTGAGGGACCCTTTTTTAATAATTTTTATGATATTTTCAACTTTAGAGCATATATTAACTCATATATCCTTTTCGATCGTGTCAATTGTAATTACCATTCATTTGATAACTTTATTAGTCGATGAAATAGTAGGCCTATATGATTCGTCAGAAAAGGGGATGATAGCTACTTTTTTCTGCATAACAGGATTATTAGTTACTCGTTGGATGTATTTTGGACATTTACCATTAAGCGATTTATATGAATCATTAATTTTTCTTTCGTGGAGTTTTTCTATTATTCATATGATTCCGTATTTAAAAAAAAAAAAAAACCATTTAAGCGTAATAACCGCGCCAAGTGTTATTTTTACTCAAGGTTTTGCTACTTCTGGTCTTTTAACTGAAATCCACCAGTCCGCAATATTAGTACCCGCTCTCCAATCCCATTGGTTAATGATGCACGTAAGTATGATGATATTGAGCTATGCAGCTCTTTTGTGTGGATCATTATTATCACTAGCTCTTCTAGTGATTACATTTCGAAAATTCCTACGGATTTTTAGTAAAAGCAATACTTTAATAAATCAGTCATTTTACTTTGGTGAGATTCAATGCGTGAACGACAGAAACAATGTCTTACGAAACACTTCTTTTATTTCGTCTCAAAATTATTACAGGTATCAATTGATTCAAAAATTGGATCGGTGGAGTTATCGTATTATTAGTCTAGGGTTTATCCTTTTAACCGTAGGTATTCTTTCGGGAGCAGTGTGGGCTAATGAAGCATGGGGATCATATTGGAATTGGGATCCAAAGGAGACTTGGGCATTTATTACTTGGACCGTATTCGCGATTTATTTACATATTAGAACAAATAAAAATTTTGAAAGTGTAAATTCTGCAATTGTGGCCTCAATGGGATTTCTTATAATTTGGATATGCTATTTTGGGGTTAATCTATTAGGAATAGGGTTGCATAGTTATGGTTCATTTACATTAATATCTAATTGAATTGAATAAGGGACTTGACGAATAGAAACATAGGACGGCATACGTGTATATATATACAAAAACTTCATGTAAACCGTCAAGAACCATTTGAATCATTCCATTTCCATTATTTGATTCAAATGGTTCTCACAAATGCCAAATAGATCTAGTTATAATATAATTCCAATTAAGTTATTTAACTTTGAACTTATCGAGAAGAAAAAATACTTATTTTTTTATTGTACAATCAACTATTTTTTAAATTGGGAGATTTCAGTTTAATCTTTTCGTTTACTCACAAAAACTATCTATAAAAATAATTGGATATAATAGCTTCGACCTTGTCAATTGATAATGAGAAAACGAAATCGGGATAAACACCAATACCTATTACAGGTAAAAGGATGGAGATCGACACAAATAATTCTCGCGGTCCAGAATCAAAAAAATAAGAGTTTGGGGCATTAAAAAGCTTGTATCCATAGAACATCTGACGTAACATAGATAATAAATAAATAGGAGTTAATATCATTCCAATTGCCATTACAAAAGTAATTAATACTTTTGTCATTAAAAGATATTTTTGGCTAGTAAGTATTCCAAAAAAAACTATCAATTCGGCAACAAAACCGCTCATGCCCGGTAATGCAAGAGAAGCCATTGATACGATACTGAAAGTCGTGAATATTTTTGGAATTGCGATAGCCATTCCGCCCATTGCGTCGAGATAAACAAGACGTATTCTATCATAACTCGTTCCGGCCAAGAAAAAAAGCGCTGCGCCAATAAATCCGTGAGAGATTATTTGTAAAATGGCTCCATTGAGTCCCGTATCGCTTATAGAACCAATTCCTATAATTATGAAACCCATATGAGATACAGAAGAGTAGGCTATTCTTTTTTTTAAATTACGCTGACCAGGAGATGTTAAAGCTGCATAGATTATTTGAATTGTGCCTACTATTATCAACCAGGGAGAAAATATAGAATGGGCGTGGGGTAATAATTCCATATTGATCCGAATCAATCCATATGCTCCCATTTTTAATAAGATTCCGGCTAAAAGCATACAAGTACTGTAATGCGCCTCTCCATGGGTGTCTGGTAACCATGTATGTAAGGGTATGATCGGTAATTTGACAGCAAAAGCAATAAGAAAGCCAATATAGAATATTATTTCCAGTGCTACGGGATACGATTGATTAGCTGATGTTTCAAAATTTAATGTTGGTTCATTGGAACCATATAAACCAATACTCAAAACTCCCATTAATAAAAAAACGGAACTTCCTGCAGTGTACAAAATAAATTTTGTAGCTGAATACAAACGTTTCTTTCCCCCCCACATGGATATAAGTAGATAAACTGGAATTAATTCTAACTCCCACATGATGAAAAAAAGTAAAAGGTCTCGAGAAGAAAAAAGTCCTATTTGACCACTATACATTGCTAACATCAGGAAATGGAATAGTCGGGAATCCCGAGTAACCGGCCGAGCCGCTAAAGTTGCTAAAGTTGTAATAAATCCTGTCAGTAAAATAGGTCCTATAGAAATTCCATCTATTCCCAATCTCCAGTAAAAATCAAAAAAATCGATCCATTTATAATCCTCTGTCAATTGCATTAATGGATCATCCAATTTGAAACGATAACCGAATGCATAGGTTGTTATAAGGAGTTCCACTATGCATATACATATTGTATACCACCGAATTACCTTATTTCCTCTATGAGGGAGAAAGAAAATTAAGGAACCCGCGGATATTGGCAAAACTACAGCTAGCGTTAACCAAGGAAAATAATTCATGGTAAAAACAAGATAAACTTGGACCAGAAAAACCCGTACTCAAAATAAATATTTTTTGAGCGCGGGTTTTTGTCGGTAAAGGTAAAAAATCAAATGTATTCAAGTAGGGTTTTCTGGAACGTATTAATAAGCTAGACCCATACTTCGAGTTGTTTCATGCCATAAATAAACTCGAACACTCAAGAAATCCGTTGGACAGGCGGATTCACATCTCTTACAACCGACACAGTCCTCTGTTCTTGGAGCAGAAGCAATTTGCTTAGCTTTACATCCGTCCCAAGGTATCATTTCTAATACATCCGTTGGGCAGGCTCGGACACATTGAGTACATCCTATACACGTATCATAAATCTTTACTGAATGCGACATTGGATCTATAAATTTTTGAATGTCAGAAATTTTCGATCTAGTAAACTTGGAAATGAATCATATATTTAAACACCAGATGAATCAATAATTTATCAGAATTTTTATAATAAATCTACTTCTTGATCGACTCGTGCGATAGAACCAAGATACTTTGATTTTCGAAAATATGTATTATACATAATTATGGTCATGGTAATTCGAATTTAGGAATATTAGAATTTATATGATTAAGACTACTTATTCAACAAATTCGATTGATTGATACGAGTTGATTTTCTGTTACGATAAATTGACGAAACAATAGCCAGGCCAATAGCTGCTTCAGCGGCTGCAATAGCTATAACAAAAATGGAGAAAATATTTCCTTTTAATTGGCGACTATCAAAAAAATCAGAAAATGTTACGAAATTTATATTAACTGCATTCAGTATAAGTTCAAGACACATAAGGGCTCTAACCATATTTCGGCTCGTGATCAATCCATAGATGCCGATAGAAAATAAGTAGGCACTCAAAACAAGTACATGTTCGAGCATCATTGACCAACTCCTTCTCAATTTTGATTCATTTAAAAATGAACTGAACAACAATTCAACAGATTCAATTGACTAGAATAAAAAAAGTACGGAACAAGGGAATATATTCTATTGATATATAGAATAGCTTTAATAAAATTTTTTCTATTTTAGCCATAACCAATCTTTAATTGAAGGGAAATAAATGTAATAAAACAGAACAGAGTTTAATTTGGATTGCTATTACTAATTCTATAGATTTTTTACTGTCGAGCCACGGCAATTGCACCTATCAAAGCCGCTAAAAGAATTATTGAAACGAATTCGAATGGAAGAAAAAAATCTGTTGATAAATGAATTCCAATTTGTTGACTATTACTTATCAAATCTTGCTCTACAATCTGATTTGATCTTGTAGTCCAAATAATCCCGTACCATGACGTATCTGTAATAGTAATTATGAGTAAAACAAAAATACTTGTACAAACTGGCAAAGTAACCCCATCCCCAACGGTCCAAAGATTCAAATCTTTGTAATAATCCGAACCATTCATGAACATCACGGCAAATACGATTAAAACATTTATAGCTCCCACGTAAATAAGTAGTTGTGCAGCAGCTACAAAATAGGAGTTTAATAGAATATAGAATAGGGATATACAAACAAGAACTAGTCCCAATGAAAAGGCAGAATAAATGAGGTTGGTAAATAATACCACTCCCATACCTCCTAGTATAAGAACCGATCCCAAAAAGACTAAAAGAAAATCGTGTATTGGTCCGGGCAAATCCATTATATGTAAAATAAGAGATAAATAAATCGAAATATTTTTCATGACCTTATTGAGACCCGACCAGGAAAAATTTTTTATGATTTTTGAGCAATTCCTAATTAAATCCGAAGGGATATTAATAAATGTAAGTACAATTATTGGACTAATTTCATTCTTTATCTGAAAAAGTAGTTCTAATTCGAAACTATATATTTTATATTTTTGAAAAATGATAAATATATTAATTAATATATTTATCAATCCAAATTAAGATGTGATTCTTACCAAGCAATCCATAGTTGGTATTTGTAGTTATTGACCAAACAAAACGAAAGAAACCTTATTCCTTTAGATTAGATCAAAACTAAATCTTAGTATTAGTAAAGTAATTATAAATTATTCTTTAATCAAGAGATTTACTTATTTTTTTATTTGAGGCGAATTGGAAATTGTTCGAATTGTATAATCATCAATTACTGACATTGGTACACGACCCAAAGCAATTTGATTATAATTCAATTCATGACGATCATAAGTAGAAAGTTCATATTCTTCAGTCATTGATAAACAATTTGTTGGACAATACTCAACGCAATTACCACAAAATATGCAGACTCCGAAATCAATACTGTAATTAAGCAACCGTTTCTTACGAATGTCAGTTTCCAATTTCCAATCAACAACGGGTAGATCTATAGGACATACACGAACACATACTTCACAAGCAATACATTTATCAAATTCAAAATGGATTCGACCGCGGAAACGCTCCGCGGCGATTAATTTTTCATAAGGATATTGAATAGTTACGGGTAAACGATTTGCGTGGGATAAAGTAATCATGAAACTTTGACCAATGTACCTTGCAGCTCGTACTGTTTGTTGACCATAATTCATGAACCCAGTTACCATAGAGAACATATCGTTAATATATGAATAATTTTATGTTTGTTTATTTCTCTTGTTTCAAACAAGTTGTGAATAGAGTATAGAATGTTCCTTTACAGCGAAAAGAGTTGGGAAGAAGTTGTTAATAATAGATTACCTAGAGAAATAGGTAAAAGAAATTTCCATCCAAGATTCAATAGTTGGTCCATTCTTAGCCTCGGTAAAGTCCATCTTGTTGTGATAGGAATGAACAAAAACAAATAAGTTTTAGCTAATGTAATAAAGATACCAATTGTCGCTCCAAAAACGCCGCATGTTTTATTTAGTTCAAAAAGTTCAGAAATATATATGTCCGGAATAGAGATATTCCAACCTCCCAAGTAAAGAACTGTGACAAATAATGACGAAACTAATAGGTTTAGATAGGAAGCAACATAAAATAAACCAAATTTTATACCCGAGTATTCGGTTTGATAACCTGCTACTAATTCTTCTTCTGCTTCTGGTAAATCAAAAGGCAATCTCTCACATTCTGCTAGGGACGAAATGATAAAAATGATAAACCCTATAGGCTGACGCCACAAATTCCATCCCCAAAAACCATATTTGGATTGCGCTTCAACTATATCAACTGTACTTAAACTGTTAGATAATTATAGTCGGTGATACCATCACTGTTACCATCGCTATTACAGAACCGTACATGAGATTTTCACCTCATACGGCTCCTTGAAAGCCGGAAATAAATCTAAGGACCGCATCAGTATTATTTTATCTTAATATCTTTGTAGGATGGATTAAGGTCAAAATCTATCGAACGGTCCAAAATTAGACCAGTTTAATTCTGCCTGTTATAATTATTTAAATTAATAATTTAAATAATTAATAAAAAATAAAAAGTACTTCTGAATTGATCTCATCCTTTCTTTAATAATTTGAATTCTTCTTTGTTCAGTAATAACTTAACTGTTCAATAAAATACTTATTGTAGAAATATCAATAAACCGTTGGTTTCACTTACGAAAAATAATTCGATATTAATTCATCAATTATGACACAAATTTTATATCTATTAATATGTATATGGGAAAGAATAAAAGAAAAAAAGAATAAAAAAGATATTTTTTTTATTCTTTTATTGTAATTGGATTTCTTTCTCTTTTTTTTTCATTCCTATTCTTCTTTCTATTTCTGAGAAAAAGAGGGCTACAAAATAAAAAGAAAGTAAAGGATTATTTCGTTTCCAATAGTTATTTATTTAATCGGTGGATAGGAGCATACTCTGGATTGGAATCGTGTCGTGGGGAGTACTGCTTGATCATTTCTACCAACTTAAAGCCCCAATTAGTATTCTTTGTATATTATGTAAAAATGTCCTTTTGGAGAATTTACATAATCTCGGTTACTAATCCTTTACATATTTTGGTGTTTCTAACCATCCACTCGTTTTTGCTCAACCCCCCCGTATGTTAATACATACAAATGATAGTGAAAACTTAATATGGTTGATCTTTTGAGCCCGCTTCAAGTCAGGATGACTAATCAACCAATCTTGGGGGAACCGGTCTCTTCTGCTTATGTTTATTTCCGCTTAACTCTTTAACTCTTATACATAGAAAATGAGACTTAATCTTTTTACTGCGAATTTATATATAAGCTGTTTTCTTTCACTCATATAACTATTTGATTTAGTTCATCAATCCGAATAATGAATAAAAAAAATGAAGATATCTACTCAATTCATTCCAACCCTTTCCTTGAAAGGAGGGAATAGAGAAAAGTGTATTTCCATGTATCAACGAATCGCACGTAGAGATATTGATAACACACATAAAGTTAATGGTATTTCATAACTAATCGATTGAGCAGCAGCTCGTAAACCACCTAAAAAAGAATATTTATTATTTGACCCGTATCCTGACATAAGAAGTCCAATTGGAGCAATACTGGAAATGGCAATCCATAAAAAAACACCGATATTGAGATCTGCTAAAACAAGGTGATAGCCAAAAGGAACTACTGAATAGCTTACTAAAATGGATATGACTGCTATGGACGGCCCGATGCTGAATAAACGATTATCACCCCTAGATGGAATAATATTTTCTTTGAAAAGTAGTTTTGCCCCATCGGCTAGAGCTTGAAGAACTCCCAAAGGGCCAGCGTATTCAGGGCCAATGCGTTGTTGTATCCCTGCGGATATTTCTCTTTCTAACCATACAATTACCAGTACGCCTATTGTGATTCCCAATACAAGAATCAAAATAGGAATAAGCACCCATATAATTCCATAAACCTCTTTTAAAAATTCTAATCTAGAAAAAGAATCAATATCTTGTACTTCTGGTGTATGAATTATCATTTCAACGATCAACTTCTCCCATAATGATATCTATACTACCTAGTATCGTCATAATATCAGCCAATTTCATTCTTTTAACTAACTGAGGAAGAATTTGCAAATTGATAAAACCCGGAGGGCGAATTTTCCATCTCCAAGGAAAACCACTCTGATCCCCTATCAGAAAAATTCCCAATTCTCCCTTTGGGGCTTCGACTCTCACATAAAGTTCTTGTTTTGGCAATTCAAATGTAGGAGAAGGTTTTTTACTAATAAATCGATATTCAAAATCATTCCATTCCGGATTCCTTTCTGTATCAAAGTATCGTATTTCTAAATTCTCATAGGGTCCCCCTGGAATTCCTTCCAGGGCCTGTTGAATAATTTTTATGGATTCTATCATTTCACCAATTCGGACTAGATAACGAGCCAACGAATCTCCTTCTTTTTGCCACTGTACTTCCCAATCAAATTCGTCGTAACACTCATAATGATCAACTTTACGAAGATCCCATTGTATTCCGGAAGCTCGCAGCATTGGTCCCGATAAACCCCAATTTATTACTTCCTCTCTACCAATAATGCCTACACCCTCGACGCGTTCTAAAAAAATAGGATTTCGTGTAATAAGTTTTTGATATTCAGCAACTCTTGTTAAAAAATAATCGCAGAAATCCAAACATTTATCTATCCAGCCATGAGGTAGATCGGCCGCTACTCCTCCGATACGAAAATAATTATGCATCATTCTCATACCAGTGGCAGCTTCGAATAGATCATATACTAATTCTCTTTCTCTAAAAATATAGAAAAAGGGAGTTTGTGCACCAATATCCGCCATAAAAGGACCGAGCCATAATAGATGAGAAGCTATACGACTCAACTCCAACATAATTATTCTGATATAGCTGGCTCTTTTAGGTACTTGAATATTTCCCAACCGTTCCGGTCCGTTTACAGTTATTGCTTCTGTGAACATAGTAGCTAAATAATCCCAACGTGTTACATAAGGCAAATATTGTATAATTGTTCGGTTTTCTGCAATTTTTTCCATCCCTCGGTGTAAATAACCCAATATTGGTTCACAGTCAATAACATCTTCACCATCTAGAGTAATGATGAGTCGAAGAACACCATGCATTGATGGGTGGTGTGGGCCCATATTGACTATCATGAGGTCTTTTCTTGTAGCTGGTATATTCATAGGTTTTTCCTCGATTCATTATTTCATGGATTGCTGAAAACGAAAAAAAGTTCATTAAAATTCAAGATTTCATAAATCAAATAATTCAAAATACCTGTTAAAATTAACGAGTTTTTGACTCGCGAATATCCAACTGATTAATTAATTCTTTATAACATATTATATTTTTCTTTGACAAATAAGACAGCAGTCGGTGACGTTTTCCCAGAATTTTACGTAAACCTCTCTGAGATAAATAGTCTTTTTTGTGTAATTGTAAATGGGAAGTAAGTCTTCGTATCCTATTTGTGAAACGAACTATTTGAAATTCAACAGACCCTCTGTTTTCCTCTTTTTCTTCTTGTGAAATAACTGAGATGAATGAATTTTTTACCATAAAATGAAATCTTCTCTACCCCCTCTTTATTATTTTAAGATATTTTTATTGATAGATATCTTTATTGATCAGTAATAATAATGCCCCTCATTTTTATTTTGTATATACAATAATCTTAATTTTTTTATTAATAAAATTTAATCAATTCGATTTAAATTTTTTAATTCGATTTGAAAAGGTATACAAAAGCATGGTTGTTTTCTGCATTCACAAAAGATTAGACCTAAAATAAGAATATTTTGTCGATTCATTTCTAGATATAATTGAGATGTCATTAAATTAGTATCATGTATCAGAATGGAATGTAAGACAATGCATGTGTGCCTCTCTTTGTCCTCATAGACCGGATATGGTATGGGAAATATAGTAAAAATTTACTATTAATGAATTTTCAATCGCGGATACATATGTATTCTTACCATACTGAAACGGCTGCCGTTATTGGTATTAAACCAATAACGATTCATACAAGCTAAATCTTCTACTCGATAATTGGGCCAAAGAAATAACTTTAATTTAATAAGTCTTTTTTTATATTTTTTGCTTTTTTTATCCAAAACTTGAATGTTTACCTTATTCCCATTACAAATTGCTGCATTTCTATGTCTATTCTTAGAATTGAAACAAATTAGAATTCTCAATTCTCTACGACGTCGAGGTGATAAAATATTTTCAGGAACAAACAAATCATAGTGATTTTTATCTCTATTTCCAGTCATCTTTTGATATTTTCTAATGACTTCATCATAATTCTTATCAACATGTTTTTTTTCTTGATATCTTTGATTAATTGGGTGTTTACTTTTATGAACTAATGAAATACCGATAGTTTGATACATAATAAATTTTCCATCATTTTTTATAGATATACGAATTGGTTCAATAATCAAAATTCCCCTTTTAATCAATTCTGTAAGAGTTAAATCTTTCTGAATCATCAGAATATCCAGACTCATTTCGCCCCTTTGAATAGAGGATATAGTAATTTCTCTTGGATTTATCAGTCTAAGCAGAAGACAATATACTTTGATGTTATTAATTATTTTTTTATTTAAAGAATCATCCCACCTCAATTGAAAATGCAAATACCTTTTTAGGAAGAAATCAAACTCCGCTTTTGTATTGATCTTGTATTGCTTTTTATTTCTATATTTTTTTATGTCCGATCCTGTATAATCTTCTTCAACATCTTTTTCTTGGTTTGAAAGAGCTGAGTTAAGATCCGCTCGGCCCGCGGATTCTTTTTCCCCTCGATTTCGGTTTTCTAATTCAAGAGATTTTTTTTCATTCGATGATATAAAAGGATCTCCTTTTTTATTTCCAGCGATGCTTTTGTTTTCACTCGCATTTTCATTTATATTAGAATTAAAAAGCAGTAATTTAATTGGTATAACCCGCGGTTTAATTTTATACGTATTATAAAGTATCAAAAATTCTGGGAAGAACCAAAGTTCCAGATTTGATATGGGACGACTTAGTATTTCTTCATTCATTCCCATCCAATCAAAAACCCTTTTTTCATTGGATAGGTTGATTTCTTGATCTTGCTGAATCGTGACATAAAAAAGACCTTTCTTATTGATTTTATTAATTATTTGGTACTTATTAACCCTGCTCTTACTATATTTATTACTCTTAGTGGCAGTATCAATATCGATCCAGGTTTCAATATCGACCTTCTTTTTAAGACAAAAGTGGAGAATTCTCCAATCAAAATATTTTCTATCCGGATTTTTCTCCATATCTATAATATCATCTTCTACTAAATAATTATTGATAGGGATAATAGGAATACCTTCCAGCATATTAAATGATTTGTCTTTATGTGTGTTGTAATTATAAAAAATATTTTTGTTATTTTTTACTTGTAATGGTGATCCATAAATAGATGAGTCCTTCTTATCGTCATAATTAATAGATTTATATGCTAAAAGATCATATCTATATTGTTTTTGAAAATTATCCCTTTGATTCAATAATGAGTCTCTTTCCATTTTTTTTTCGTAATTAATTAATTGATCTTTTTCATATAAATTATATAAATCTTTATTTTGAGCTATACGGTGTTGATTCAATATATTTCGCCACTTTTGTGGTACTAACCTAGACCATTTAATCTGAGATACATCATATTGATAATGACGCCTTAACCAATTTGTCCATTGATTCATTCCAGAATTTAAAAGATTTTTATATCTAAATTCGGAATGAAATAGTTCTTGTGTTACAAAAAAAAAATCCTTTATTTCCTTCTTAAGAAAAAAAGATGTTCCGTTATATTGAAATACAGATTTTAACTTATATAAGTTAATAAGTTGACTTTGTGATATTTTATAAAATACATATGCTTGTGAAAAGTAAGATAAGTCACAAAAAGTATTTGGATTCTTGTTACTAATATTAGTATTATAAAGTGACTTTTTTATAGTCGAAATAAATTGACTTTGATTTGTTTTATCAATTCTTTCTTGATTTGCTTCATTATTGTTAATGTATTTATTAATAATTTTTTTTGTTGATTCAAGAAAAAGTTGTGTATTGATGATAGGAATATTAATCATAGATATAAACATATTTACGTATATCCTTTCAATGAAAAATTTTATAAAATAATGTGATTTACGGATTAATCTAACATTTATTCTTTTTAATATCTGCCAAATATTTTTTTGTGATTCTAATCTTTTATCATCATAACTTATTTTGTTAGAACTCAAATTTATATCTGGAGTTATAAATCCCTTTTTCTTGGCTTTTTTA